TTGCTCCGCCTATAGTTCCCTTAACTACATTTTCTAAACGAGCCAGAGCCAAACCGAGCTGGTCTTGTAAAAGATCCGCTACCGAGCGAATACGTTTATTTTTCAAATGATTCATATCATCAAGTGTACCCATGCCAAATTTCATCCCAATCAAATGATCGGCAGCTGCTAATATATCTCGTGGTAACAAAAATATATTGTTCTGAGGTATATTAAGATTAAGTCTCGAGTTAATATTTCGGCGACCAATCCTTCCTAATTCACACCTTTGGTGAAAGAATTTTTTTTGTAATTCCTTACATAAGGATTCAGAAAAAATTGGATCCCCACCTACACAAGAAAATTGTTGATAAAACTCCAAAATAGCATTTTCTTTTGACCCGATTTTTTTTTTCTCCTTATCGGTCAAAAAAGATAAGAAAATTTCAGGGTAGCAAACATTCTCTAAAATTTCTCTTAGATTCGAACCCATAGCTGATGATAGAACTAGAATAGATATTTTCTGTTTCCTACTCACACGAGCCCATATTCTTGCTTTTTTATCAATCTCTAATTCTAACCTGCCTCCCCAATCTGATATTATGGTGCCGGTATAGACCGAAATACCGTTATGATCCAATTCTGACTGGTAATAGATACCAGGACTTTGCAATATTTGATTGATCACAATTCTGTATATTCCGTTTACTATAGAAGTTCCAAGGGAATTCATTAAAGGAATGTTTCCAATAAAAATTCTTTGTTCTTGCATATTCCTACTGGTTTTCCAAATTAATCCCGCGGATACGTATAATTCAGAAGAATATGTAAGTGATTCATAGACAGCATCTCGTTCTTTTATCAGAGGTTCTACCAATTGATATGTTTCCACAAATAATTGAAATTCAATTTCGTGATCTATATCTTCAATTTTTGGAAATTTAGAAAGTTCTTCTATTAACCCCTGATCAATAAACCGATAAAACCCTTCAAATTGTATCTGATTTAATCCGGGTATTGTAGATGTTCCCTCTTTTCCATCCCCGAGCATCTTTTTTGAATTTCCCATTTATCCGTTTATTGAAAAAATACCATCCCATCTCTCATTCTTCACCGAATCATATCCATAGAATTCGATCTAGCAATAATGGAATTTCTATTCTGTTTACTGAATCACATGAAATTTTATCCAACTCCAAGATATATGGAATGTATGAAATACGTATGAACGGAGACTAGATTCAATTGGAATTTTTTTATAAGAAAGAGATCCAAATGGAACAGAATTGAGAAATACCACTGGAACTTATGGAGTTTTGTAAAGACTAAAAAAAAGTAATTTCATTTTCACCTATGATATTACATATTCGATTGCATACCATAAAAAATGTATTCATGCTTGGATATGTTCGAGCAGATAAATATATAATAAATAGAAAACTTTTTTTTTACCACTTTACTTTTTCATGTATTTGTATTTGATTGTTCAAAAAAATATTTGCAGAAAAGAGTTTTACCTATTTTGAATAGAGTATCATTGAATTGAAGTAGGTAAGAAAACTTGTGTTTTTTTAGTTATTAATTTTTTTTATTAAAAAAAAAAAAAGAATGCACAGATAAGATATATACGTCTCTTTTTCTTCTTTTATTGGGGTACAGTTCTATTTGTTTGGGACAGCATATGCTGTGCTCTATCAAAAATTAAACTTTCTCTTCAATGTATTCAATGAAAAATTTAAATACAAAAATTTATTGAGAATTACTCCTCAAAAGCATACCTATAGAGATAAAATACCCCATTATAGAGCTATAGCTCTATAACACAACGTAACGTATATTCTGATTATGGGGTTTACATATACTCATCATTACTGTTATAATTGAAATTGAAGAAGATTTTTTTTCTTTTTAATTGAAAAAACTCAATATAGATTAGTTATAAATACATTTCTAATGATTTGCTTTTATTATTAGAAAAAAAAATGTAGATTTTAATTCAAAAATGGTCATGAATTTACAGTCAATAGTTAATGGTTCTGATTTATACGGGATTCTTCTATATTTTGTGACTGAAAATCTATATATTTTTTCGGAGTTGAAAAAAAAAGATAAAATTTGAATCTAGTTTCTATAGTTTTGGCGGCATGGCCGAGTGGTAAGGCGGGGGACTGCAAATCCTTTTTCCCCAGTTCAAATCCGGGTGCCGCCTCAACAACAGACTTGAAATCCCCTATTATAACTATAACAAACGTAGGAAAAGACTCTTGATACTTTCTTTATCGTGATTCTAAGCCCCTGGCTCGAGGTTCCATTCTCTAACCTAAGGTTTTGCCTATCCGATTCACGGAAAACTTAAAGTTGTGGGGGGAAATCCGTAAATCTTTACTTTCGACTACTAAATTTAGTTCCACTTACTGAGTCTTCAATTAGATTGGGTAGCCAGAGGGGGAATTAAATTAATAGTATAGTATAGTTTTGAAAAGGACCTAAGATACTTTGGATACAGACTAATGAAAGTCTCTGAATGCTCAGACATTCAATCAATATTAGATTAGATGAATAATTGCCTTTCTTTTTACTTCCAAAAATAAAAACGATAAAATAAATAAAAAGTCTTATTCTTTCTACATGTGAGTCAGTATCCTTGGATACTTCGAAAAGTGTCTGTTTACTTGTGTTTACATCTTGTCGATTCTACTAGAAATTCTATAATAAGAATAACTCATTATAAGAATAAGAATAAGATAAGTGGATTTTTTGGAGTAGTTCATCAATGGTGACCAAATACCTCTCCCTTTTTTTGACTCTGTACCAGTGATTTCACTATATATTAATATTATATTAGTGAACAATAATGGAATAGTTTCTTCATATTCATAGAAATAGGGGACAGAATTCACATGGATATAGTAAGTCTCGCGTGGGCTGCTTTAATGGTAGTTTTTACATTTTCCCTCTCTCTCGTAGTGTGGGGAAGAAGTGGACTCTAGAAGTACTCATAATTGCGGTAATAATCAAACTCTATAAACCTGTATCAATTGTTTTAGTTTTATAGACCGTTCGGCTTTTTAAGATTTTTTTTAGAAATTGGATTTCTGTTTTGTTTTATTGACTCATTTTCTATTTTTATATCTGGGTTTACACGGTTAACCATTCACGGGGTAACCCCTTTTCTAAATCTAAAGAAGTTTCCATCGAATTAGGATTATCTGTATTAAATGGATCAAACAAACAAATTAAATTGAGAAAGTATGTACATACATTTCATATTCTATTTATATTGATTAAAAAAAAAGAGATATAGGTGGATTCCTTTATATTAAGATATTTCACTTGTACTTTATACATTACAATACATTACAATAACCATAATGGCTAGTATGGTAGAAAGAGATCTCTTTCTACCATACTGGCGGGCCCCTTAGGATACTACTACTGAGTCTAAGGCATTCCTTTCATTTAAGACGAGAAATTGAAATCCTTTTTTTTCGTTGATAGTAAAATTGTACTCAAATTAATCATTTTGACTAACCGTTTTTACGTAAATTATAAGCAAAAAAGCAGTAGGAATGAGAATGAAGAGTGCAGTAGCAATAAATGCAAGAATATTTACTTCCATAATTTAATCGTTTATTTATTTATTTTTTTTTTATCTCGGGATTTAATCCCATAGAGATGAGAAATCTTTCGCTTGTAAACTGACTCAGATTAATTAGATTTCGATGATATCGAATGAAAGAAATATCATGAATAACAATATCGGAGCTATGAAATCGACTCATCGTCAAGAATTTAATAGTATAACATAGGAAGATCCTTTATCCACACCGAATACATAATGAGATACCTGATCCAATCAAAAAATATTTATTTATTATTCTTTTTCCCCGCTTTATTTTCTACAACCTAGTACTTTACTTGTACAATCATCTGATGTAGTATCATAAAAAACCCTTTCTACTTAGATTGTTTACAAAAAGAGTTTATAAAGAACCTTAAATAAACAACAGAAATCAAATAGAAAAAACAAGTACGAAGTTCAATTTTAAATTTTTCAAAAAATTTTAAGGGTCCATCGTCTTTTTGGAAAACAAATAAGGGGAGTGTGATAAAGACGAGTCCCAGTAAAAAAAAAACTAAAATATTCCAAAAAATTAACTAAAATTAAAAATTTAATTTTCTTACGAGTTTTTTCTTCGACATCGACTCTAATCTTTAGCATATTCATTAAGGAAGACTAATTTTATCTTTATTTTTTAAATATCCTCTTAAATAAAAGTATACATAGGTACTCTTGGCAAACGTATTATACGCCATCCTATTCCATTTTCCTACACGAGTTAATGGGAGATCAATTGACAAAAAGCAGAAACCCCGTACAGTATCTCTTTCTTGAAGTGTTGAATGCTCTCAATAATTATCCTAATTTACATATGTCTCTCTACCATCAATTGGTGCTAGTTAAAATAATGGAAATACCCCTTTCTTTTGCTTGATGAAAAAAAAAAAAAAATAAATGAAACCATTTTGATCCCCTTGCCGAGAAAAAAAAAGGGGAGTTGATGTCTTTTTTTATTGAATTCGCCGGGACTGACGGGGCTCGAACCCGCAGCTTCCGCCTTGACAGGGCGGTGCTCTGACCAATTGAACTACAGTCCCATGGAAATCAAGTGTGTAGCTTACAAATTCCTTCTTATGATTTAATTTAAATCATTTCAATTTGAGATTCAAATTAGTGTTTTGTAACAAATAAAGTCACAAGTGATATATTGATATCTATATGGATATCGCTTTAGTGAGAGCAAGACGGATTACTGGTAATCCTTGCATTATTATCAAATCGATTGATAATCTATTTTTTATAAAAAAAAATAGATTTTTTTCTCGACTCTGTTCATTAAAGTTTATATTTAAAGGATCCATATCGGGATCCTTAGCAAGATCGGATTTTTTTATGGAAACAAAAAAGTAACTAGACACAAGAAATAAAGAAAAAAGTAAAGTCGAAATATATCCCAAAT